AGGTACTCTTTTTTTATTATTTATTTAATTTTAATTTATATATTTATTATTACTTTCTATTTACTATTTATTAATTCTATAATTTTTTTATATAAGAAATTCATTGCTATATAATTTATAGTTTATATAATATATAATATTCTTGGGGCATTAGGTGGTTATATATCTAAATTTATATTCATTGGAATAGTGGAGTTGAGATATCGCTTTCGAGCCCTTACTTTACCTAAATGAAATCACTGATTTTTATTTTCTATATTTTTTTTCTATTTTTCTATGTCTCTATAATTAGATATCTATATAATAATTATATACTGAATAATAAAGAGGTAGAAAGAGAGGGCCCTTTTGCAAGCCTTACTGTTTTTGTGTAATATAATCTAGTAATTATCCTTTTTCTTTCAATTTGGGGAGATGGCTGAGTGGACTAAAGCGTCGGATTGCTAATCCGTTGTACGGGTTTTTCGTACCGAGGGTTCGAATCCCTCTCTTTCCGCTTTAGTCAATGACTTGGTATTTTTTCTTTATCTTTCAATTTCTCTTTCAACGAGTCTTTTTTTTTATTTCATTTTAATTAATAGTTAAAAATGTGGAATAAATAAAATCCTAAGAACATTTTAAAATCAAGCAAGGAAAACAGAAACTTTATTGTTATTTTTTATTCTTCACTCTTCACGTCCAGGATTCCGTCCTGGATCATTAGATAGGAATCCGAAGATAAAGAGAGAAACAAAGAATACCACTACTGTGTAAACAAATAGTTTAAGAGTAAGCATTACACAATCTCCAAGATCATTTTTTTTGGAAAAAAAGATAATAGATTCTCCATTTTTATACCACATACCTTATTTTGACACCACGAAATTCTTTTTCTAAATCTATAGAAATAAAAAAGAATTTTCAGAAATTCATTTGTAATAAGAGTCAAGTCTTTCATTACCAAAAGCTTTTTCATACCCGCAATTAGATATTGCGGAGGAATCTACTAGGTTCTTTCACTGTAAAAAAGGGTCCGAATGAGGAACTGGGGGGAGCCCAGACTTATTGTGGCGATCCAAGAATTTGATTATTTGAATCGAAGGGTTATACTATAAGACTTATCTGATCTTATGAATTGTTAGAATTTTTTTTTAAGAATAAATCATGAATTTTTCTAGGACCGTATTAAAGATCTCATCGAAAACTTACAGCAGCTTGCCAAACAAAAGCTAAGAGAAAAAAGAGCAAAGGTATTACTGGCATAAAATCTACGATTGGATTCAAAAAAGCATAAGCCTCGGGCAATTTTGAGAAGAAAAAACTACTTGAAGAAAGAGCAGAATTAAGACAAATACAGATCAAACTAAAGATATTAAGCATAACAAACATTTTTTTCTTTGTTCTTGAAGATAATTGTATTTATTTTGATTGAGTTATTAATATGATGAGTTCTTAATATGAGTTATTATAATCTTATTTTTTTTTTTTTGAATTAACCCAATCAAAAATCCTTCAATTCTCAAATCAAAAGAGAATAGACAAAACCATACTTTCATACAATATCTTAATTGAATTGTATGTAATGATCAATAAATGTCGTTTAATTCTCTATCTAAATGTCTCAAAATCCTAGCAACACTCTAATCTATTCTATATAGATTTGGACTAGAATTGACGAAGAACTACTATCAATATTAGTCTTTATTAATGTCGAATAGAAATCAAAAATGGGGCGTGGCCAAGTGGTAAGGCAACGGGTTTTGGTCCCGGTATTCGGAGGTTCGAATCCTTCCGTCCCAGAGCATACCTATTATATTATATATATCATATCAGAATATAGATTTTCTATTTTATATCAGAATAAAAGAAAGATTGCCCTTTTTTAAACAACCTTATTTTTTTTTTAAGAGTAGAATAAGATTGGTTATAATCTGATTTTGCTTTCCTATAATGATTGATTCTTATATGAATTATATCTTTTTCAAAAATAAAAAATCGAATCGTGTTCAAATAACACACAGATGTAATTGAATCTATTTGTATACAGGTAAGAGGTAAGATGGGAGCATAGATTAAATCATATTTCTATTTAATAAGTTAGTTCTTCATAAAATAAAAATACGAGCCATGATTTAATCTGTACTTGTTTTAATTTACATTTATACAAAATAGTAATAATCTGGAACACTCTAATAGGATTCTTTTTTTATTTAGGATTCATCATCTTCATAGAATTGACGCAGTAGATAGGAGTTAAACGTCAATGTAAAATACCAATTTCAATATATGCGGCTGTCTGAATTTCATTAAAAAAAAATCAAGTTACATACGTAACATATGTCTTTTCTTTGAACCCCGTTTTTAAGTATTTTGTGTTTTCTTTTATGAAAAATTGTAAATATATGATATGTACCAATTGAGACAAAGTGTATTCATACATCTTAGTCGCTTTTCCTTAGGAAATAATTGCAGCCGGATTATTGACTCCAAGTCAAATAAACTACGCAGAAAGGGAGCGAAGGCTTATATATATATGTATTGTTATCGTTCTATTTCTTCTATTTCATTGATTCATTGAAAACTTTATTTTATTTCAATTGAGTTTTGTGACAATAGATTTGTTATCCCTAAATTTTAACTATTTAACTTTACCCTTTAACATAGAATGTTTCTAATTACTTTCAAAGATATTTGTTTAGTCTACCTGATAGGTATGGGGATCATCTTTTAATTATGATTTATCAAAAAGAATAACAACCCAAAGCCTCTATTCTATCAGTCTTTATCCACCACCTCGTGAAAAACAAAAAGAATTTACATTTTTTTTTATGGTTTAATCCGAATATGAATTTTTCTCTATTATTATCAAAATTATTATCAAAATGCGATTTTTACTTTAAAGCCTTATTCCAATAATGTAATGATAGTGAAATAGGAAATTTTTCAATCAATTAAATATTTTTAATAATGTCTTATGAGTCCTTGGTACTCGAAGAAGTGTGAAATTGGTGAATCTATTTTAGCAAGTCACCTCAAGATGCAGATTAAAAAAAAAACTTATTTGTGTTATTTATTAGTTCAATTTTTTTATATTCTAATATTTATATTTAGATTATAATTCTAAAGAAAAAATAAAAAAATATATTCAAAAAATATTTATTATATTTCTATATATTATTTATTATATATATTATATTATATGGGGTTAAATTTAATTCGTGCTGATACTTCTTGAGAAATTACCCATTCATAAAAGTATGGATTACTATGTACCGAACGAACCAATGATTATTCATGAGTCCATAATGGAATCAATTACATACTGTTTACAGCAACCTACTAGGAAATGTTATGGTAAAACTTCGTTTAAAACGATGTGGTAAAAAGCAACGTGCGACTTGAGGGATATGGTCGTCTGTGGATTCTTACATCCATCAGTTTCTTTTTATATTAATTAGATAGGAATGAGGGTGCTCTTGGCTCGACATCGTTTGTTCTGTTTCACTAGAACCCTCCTTTTTGAGGTCGGGGGTTGGGATGTAAATAGTACATGATCTTAATGGAGCTCGAGTAAAAAAAAGTATTGATTCATTTTTTAAGGGAACGGATCTAGGGTTAGTGTTAATTAATAAGTTGAAACAGCTTCGTAAGTATATTTTCCATATAAAAATCGAAAGGATCCAATTTTCAAATTTAAATTTATAAGTAAAACCTCTTGGAATTGGTAAAACTCTTTCGATTAAAAGTGTATCGCGCAGGAATCAAATCGACCATTTGTATAATTTTTTGATAAAAAGAAATCACAAAAAGGGTATGTTGCTGACGTTTTTTGAAACGATTAAAAATCACCGAAGTAATGTCTAAACCCAATGATTCAAAGAAACGATAAAGAATCCTGGAACAAGGAAATACCACTTTCAGTTGTCTCAATAAATAGATTATAATTAAGAATCAAAATAGATTCTAAAGACAAAAAAGGTGCGTGGTTAGAGATCGCTCAATAAACGAAATACCTAAAGTAAAGGGGTTCCCTGGGTTATTAGCGAGTTATCCAACTTGAGTTATGAGGATGCGAATACAAATGATTTTATTTTATTTTTCGGATAAGAATAAGGAATAATAAAAAGTACTTAACTCATATTTAATTGATTTGATTATTTTATGGATCCATTTGACATTACTGATTAAAAATTTCAAATTCGATCCATAGACATAATTTCGAATTTTCTTGAGCCGTATGAGGAGAAAACCTCTTATACGTTTCTAGGGGGGGTATTTTTCATCTACATCTATCCCAATGGGTGGTTTATCGAATCGTTGCAATCGATGCTCGATGCCGAAGAGAAGGAAGAGCTCTTCGGAAAGTGGGCTTTTATGATCCGCTAAAGAATCAAACCTATTTAAATGTTCCTGCTATTCTATATTTCCTTGAAAGGGGCGCTCAACCTACGGGAACTGTTCATGATATTTCGAAGAAGGCGGGAGTTTTTATGGAACTTTCCCTTAATCAACAGATTAAATTCAATTAATGAATAGAACAAAAGAGGGGTGGCGGTAGTATATAAAAGGTTATACAAAGTTATATAAGCCCCCTCTTTTGTTCTATTCATACCTATTTATTATTACTACCAAAAAATGTCTACTACTAAAAAATGTCGTCTTCTATAACGACAAAAATTTATTTTTATTTTAGTGATAGCAATTCATTTAATTTAAGACAGATGAAAAAAGATCAAATGAATAACCGAAGTAGTTGGATTTCTAAATCCAAAATATTTACATTATTGCTAATTCAATACTAGTTGGTTTTTAGTTGAAACTTTCACTTTTTTTATGTTATGAACAAATAAATAAAAAAAAAAAACAAATGGGATTTAAGATTTCTTTTTTTTTTACTTATATGGATTAAGTAAACCCAAGCATTGCGATACTTTGCTACGAATATTGATTCTTACGCTTACATCCTTTTGTATCCATGTTTATTATCCATATATAGTTAGTGCCAATTCAATACAAGTCATTAGTTTTTTCTTTATTTGTATAATTTATATTTTATTATATTAATTCAATATTTAATTTTTTTTTTATTTTAATTTATGGTTCTCCACATTGTGTTCTTTTCTTAAGATTTACATTCGTATTGACAACAGTGTATCAAACAAATATAATCCGATCATGAATAAATGTATCTATTTCCCTCTGTTCCATCTATGGACTTGGTCATCTATGGACTTGGTTTTTTTATTTTACTTTATTTAAACGATGGATTCGTCGGATTTGCTGGGATACGAGAAGCCTTTATTTATTTATTATTTATTTATTTTATTGAAAAAAAAAAAACGGATAAAATAATAATGGATAAGATACGAACTAAATCCGTGGTAGTACATCAATTTTGACTTAATCCATATTCTTATCTTAATCTAGATTCTTATTTTATAAGTCAGTGTATTTGCATCTAATATGTTCATTATTTTTTTTATGTTCAGAATCGATTAGCAATATTTTTGCTATTTTACTATTTTGATTTCGGTGTGCAATTAAATCTAATTTTTTATTCCGATTGGATCTACACATTTTTTTTTGGGGGGGGGTTGCTAACTCAACGGTAGAGTACTCGGCTTTTAAGTGCGACTGGCAATTTTTACACATTTGTATGAAGCAACGTCTTCGTCGATACTATCTCTAGAGCTTGTAAGACCGCGACTGATCCTCAAAGGAATGAATGGAAAAAGCAGCATGTCGTATCAATGTGGAATTCTGAGAATATTTTATTCTTAGCGGATCGGTTCAAAACTTTGTTTAAATTCTTGACGAAAAAAAATAAAATGAAATTTTGGGTTAAGTGAATAAATGGATAGAGCCCTATGGCTCCAATTATAGGTAAACAAAAAAAAAAGAAACGAGCTTCTGTTCTTAATTTGAACGATTACCCGATCTAATTAAACGTTAAAAATAGATTAGTACTTGATGCGGGAAATGCTTTTCCCATAAGTGGATCAGCGATTTCTTTTTAAATCCTAATTATTAGTAGCTATTCTCCATTAGAGTGTGGGGGTAAATGTGTAGAAAAAGCAGTCTATTGATAAAGATCAAAATCCCTTTTTTCCAAAATCAAAAGAGCGATTGGGTTGAACAAATAAAGGATTTCTAACCATCTTGTTATCCTCGAATGAACATAAACCAATTAAATTAGATGGAAAAGGAGAAGCTAAAGAGTCCGTCGATCAGTCTTATCTGGTTCCGGGGTATATATCTATTTATTTCTTACTATAATATCCTGTTTTGACTGTATCGTACTATGTGTCATTTAATAACCCAAAAGAAATCCCTTATCCCCATCTAATTTAAAATGGAGGAATTTCAAGGATATTTAGAACTCGATATATTTCGGCAACACGATTTCCTATACCCACTTATCTTTCGGGAATATAGTTATGCACTTGCTCATGGTCATGGTTTAAATAGATACATGTTGTTGGAAAATATAGGTTATGATAATAAATCTAGTTTACTGATTGTAAAACGCTTAATTACTACAATGTATCAACAGAATTATTTGATAATTTCTGCTAATGATTCTAAACAAAATCCATTTTTTGGGTACAACAAGAATTTGCATTCTAAAATTCTATCAGAAGGATTTGCAATCATTGTGGAAATTCCATTTTATCTACGATTAATATCTTCTTTAGAAGGGGCAGAAATCGTAAGATTTTACAATTTACGATCCATTCATTCAATATTTCCCTTTTTAGAGGAAAAGTTCCCACATTTAAATTATTCGGCGGATATACTAATACCCTACCCTGCCCATCTGGAAATATTGGTTCAAACCCTTCGTTACCGGGTGAAAGATGCTTCTTATTTGCATTTATTGCGGTTCTTTCTTCATGAGTATTCTAATTGTAACAGTCTTATTATTACAAATAAATCTATTTCCATTTTTTCAAAAAGTAATCCGAGATTCTTTTTATTCCTATATAATTCTTATATATGTGAATACGAATCCATCTTCCTTTTTCTCCGTAACCAATCTTCTCATTTACGATTAACATCTTCTGGAGTCCTTTTTGAACGACTCTGTTTATATAGAAAAATAGAACATTTTGCCGAAGTCTTTGCTAATGATTTTCCGGTCATCCCATGCTTTCTCAAGGATCCTTTCATGCATTATGTTAGATATCAAGGAAAATCAATTCTGGCTTCCAAAGACACACCTCTTCTAATGAATAAATGGAAATCTTACCTTGTCAATTTATGGCAATGTCATTTTGATGTATGGTCTCACGCGGCAAGTATCCGTATAAACCAATTATCCAAGCATTCCCTCGATTTTTTGAGTTACTTTTCAAGTGTTCGACGAAATCCTGCAGTGGTGCGGAATCAAATGCTAGAAAATTCATTTCTACTAAATAATGCTCCCAATAAACTCGATACAATAGTTCCAATTATTCCTCTGATTGGATCATTGGCTAAAGCGAAATTTTGTAACGCAGTAGGGCATCCAATTAGTAAGCT